GGATGCTCAGGTAGAATTTGGAGCATTCCAAAAACTTGGGGATCCTACTACAAGAAGACAAGGAGTCTAATAGAAGATTTTTCCTTTATTTTTGGTGTGATTTGATATAGGATACTAAAAAAATCTTGATTGGAATCGCCGCCCTTTTTTTGTTTTTACTTTTTATCATTGTCGAGAAAATAATCTCGAGTAAACAGGTATGGAAGCTATAATTGTAAACCACAATCAAATCTATGGAAGCATTGGTTTATACATTTTTATTAGTCTCGACTCTAGGAATCATTTTTTTCGCTATCTTTTTTCGGGAACCTCCTAAAGTTCCAACTAAAAAGGTGAAATAATTTTTCATTAGCTTAATTGAAGTAATGAGCCTTCTGATATTAGAATGATATTAGAAGGCTCATTACTTCAACTAGTCCCCGTGTTCCTCGAAAGGATCTCTTAATTGTTGAGAGGGTTGCCCAAAAGCGGTATATAAGGCATACCCAGTAAAACTTACAAGTAAACCAGATATAAAGATGGCGACTAGAGTTGCTGTTTCCATTATTATATAATTTCAAGACCCCAATGGATCTATGATAAAATCATTTATTTACAATGGAATGGTATACAAAGTCAACAGATCTCAAAAAAATAGGATTTATGGCTACACAAACCGTTGAGGGTAGTTCTAGATCTCGTCCAAAACCAACTACCGTAGGGGTTTTATTGAAACCGTTGAATTCGGAATATGGTAAAGTAGCTCCTGGATGGGGAACTACTCCTTTGATGGGAGTTGCAATGGCTTTATTTGCAATATTCCTATGTATTATTTTAGAAATTTATAACTCTTCCGTTTTATTGGATGGAATTTCAATAAATTAAATCCACAAGAATAAGGTAATTCAAAAGAACCCAAAAGTTCTATCTTTTCAACAAAAAGTGCATTTTATTTTTAGGGCTACGCTTTGTATTTTTAACGCCCTTTTTTGGTAGTTCGATCGCGGAATTTCTTTCTTTCTGTATTTCCGGAATATGAGTGTGTGACTTGTTATAATTGATCCTATTTATAGTACAGAGAAGGGGTCTGTCATCTTATCCTGATAGAGATGTTTCTCATTCGTCGGATATACTTTTTTGTATCTGGAACACGGAATATCTAAAATAGATGAAGAAATCTTTGAACTATGATTCATATTTATTTAATATTCAGACCTCGCGATCGGATTCAATCAAATTTTTGCTTTTCAAAAGAATCCAAATATTTTTCTTCTTTTTATTTAATAAAATAAAGAATAAACGGACAATTTTTTTTTTTTATTTATACCTCTTCTATTGATTGAATAAGTTAAGTGATGATCCAATGGTTCTTACTCAAGGAATCTTTGGGATTAGCTTTTAGGTTTTTCGGAGTCATCGTGGTTATAGTATGAATCTGGGGTTTCAATCAATTCATAGGGTCTTAACAAGAAAAATGCCTATCACTGATAAAAAAGCCACATAAAAATAAAAAACAAAGAGAAAAAATAGGAAAAGAGAATAGTCAAGAGGCCTGTAGTAACAATTAACATAAAGATGGATGAGCCGACTTGATATATTGGCATTATCGCCCCAAAAACAAAAACTTTACTTTCGGATTTTTATTCCTTCACATCTTCAAAAAAAAAATAAAGAGATTAAGGAGCTTTAACTTTTATTTGGGTGTGTTTGCTTGAGCCGTACGAGATAAAATTCTCATATACGGTTCTTAGAGGGGGCTTTTAGCGCTTTACCTATCTCAATAAAGTCTATGATTGGTTCGAAGAACGCCTCGAGATTCAGGCGATTGCGGATGATATAACTAGTAAATATGTTCCTCCGCATGTAAACATTTTTTATTGTCTAGGAGGAATTACGCTTACTTGTTTTTTAGTACAAGTAGCTACCGGTTTTGCTATGACTTTTTACTATCGCCCAACTGTTACGGAGGCTTTCGCTTCTGTTCAATATATAATGACGGAAGCTAACTTTGGTTGGTTAATACGATCAGTTCATCGGTGGTCGGCAAGTATGATGGTTCTAATGATGATCCTACATGTATTTCGTGTGTATCTTACTGGTGGCTTTAAAAAACCTCGCGAATTGACTTGGGTTACAGGCGTGGTTCTGGCTGTATTGACCGCATCCTTTGGTGTAACTGGTTATTCCTTACCTCGGGACCAAATTGGTTATTGGGCAGTCAAAATTGTAACAGGTGTACCTGACGCTATTCCTGTAGTAGGATCGCCTTTGGTAGAGTTATTACGTGGAAGTGCTAGTGTGGGACAATCCACTTTGACCCGTTTTTATAGTTTACATACTTTTGTATTGCCTCTTCTTACTGCCGTATTTATGTTAATGCATTTTTTAATGATACGTAAACAAGGTATTTCTGGTCCCTTATAGAAAAAAGGGTATATCATAGATATTTGTAATTTCTTTTTTTTTTTTGGGGGGGGGATAAGAACAGTATTTCATTGCTACATGTATGGATTATTGAAAACAATAATCCATGTATTTGGACATTTTCCTTCAACTCTCTAATATTGTATTTAGTTATTTAACATACACGAGTTGAAGGTAATTCTCCGAAAAAAATGGATTATGGGAGTGTGTGACTTGAACTATTGATTAGGCTGTGCAGGTATATGTCCCTTTAACTGCCACATTGTAATTCATAATCCAATGTGTCTTTTGTCCAACCACCATATAAGTAAGTCCTATACAGAGGATAGGCTGTTTCGTGCGAAGAGAATTTATTCTATGATCAACCTTGAACCATGTTCAGGCATGAACGGGCTCCGTAAGATCCAGTCGAATGTGTGATTTTGCGTAAATTAATTCAAAAATTTTCTTTTTTTTTTTTTTAGTATATATTTAAATTAAATGATTATTTTTTATATTAAATATTATTTGAATAGTATTGAAATGCATCCATTTCCTCTGCATTGACCTGATCTATGATACTATCGGAGTGAAACAAGGGATCTAAAGAAGAATAGAGGCTAGGCTATATTAGTAACAAGTAACCCCTTTAATTTTCTTTTTTAATTTAAGATTTTTTTATATAAAAAAATCTTAAAAAATTTTGGAGATAAAAACCAACCACAAGGGATGAGACTACCCAGAAAGCATTTGATCATGATGTAAGCCTACTTGGGTCTTGAGCATTTATTTGTAAAAACGTAAATCCTTCCCGAATAATCATTCATACGGCTAAGAGATTTTTTTTGATTTGTTCGTTTCTTTTGATTCTTGCTCGAGCCGGATGATGAAAAATCAGCATGTCCGGCTCTTTCGGGGGATGAATTAAATATCTATATATAATAAGAATGATTCACCTATCCTAATAACAAAAAAACCAGACTTGAATGATCCCGTATTAAGAGCTAAATTGGCAAAAGGGATGGGTCATAATTATTATGGTGAGCCCGCGTGGCCTAATGATCTTTTATATATTTTTCCCGTCGTAATTTTCGGTACTATTGCATGTAACGTAGGCTTAGCGGTTTTAGAACCATCAATGATTGGTGAGCCGGCGGATCCATTTGCAACTCCTTTGGAAATATTACCTGAATGGTATTTTTTTCCCGTATTTCAAATACTTCGTACAGTACCAAATAAGTTATTAGGCGTTCTTTTAATGGTTTCAGTACCTGCGGGATTATTAACAGTTCCTTTTTTAGAGAATGTTAATAAATTCCAAAATCCATTTCGTCGTCCAATAGCTACAACTGTCTTTTTGGTTGGTACCGCGGTGGCCCTTTGGTTAGGTATTGGAGCAACATTACCTATTGATAAATCTCTAACTTTAGGTCTTTTTTAAATTGATTCAATTGTGAAATAGCACAACATGTGTATCTAGGGAATAGTCGCTTCAAGGTGAATTTTCCCTAGATACATCTATCTATTCAATTAAATTCTTTATTTATTCTGTAAAATTCAATCCATTTTTTTTCATCTTTTATTTTTCGTTTTTGTTAAATGTCAATCAATTCAAAAATGTTTTTCAAGAGTGTCCGATATTTTTTTTACGTCGTCTATGTCAAAATGTTCAATTTTAATAAGATCTTCGTGACTGTTATTCAAAAGGTCTGCTAATGTATGTATATTGGACTTTTTTAGGCAATTGTAGATCCTAGGTGAAAATTCTAATTGGTCAATAAAAATCGATTTTAATACTATATTTTTTTTTTTTAGTTGAGTCAATCTATCGTGAAAGGTCAAAAGGGGTAAAGAAACTTTTTGTTCATTGTCCGCTAAATGTAAATTTTCTTCTTCCGCATGTAGAAAAGGAATCAATAAATCAATTAAATTCCGGGAGGCTTCATAAAGTGCTTCTTTCGGAGTTAAACTGCCATTTGTCCATATTTCGAGAAAAAGTATTTCTTGTTTTTCATTCCCATTCCCATAAGAATGAATACTATGATTCACGTTTCTAACAGGCATGAATAGAGCATCTATAGGATAACTTCCGTCTTGAAAGTTATTGGGCACTTTAATATGATATCCTCGATTTCGCTCGAGTTGTAATCCAATACACAAATCAATTGGTTCCGTCAAGCTAGCTATATGTTGTGTATTGTCAACTATTTCTACATAAGGCGGCAAGATGATATCTTGAGCAGTTACGCATCTAGGGCCTCTAATACAAATAGATGCTTCACAAGTTCCGTCTAGATTACTTCTCAATATGATTTCTTTCAAATTCATTAAAATGTCATGGACTGATTCTTGAATACCTACGATGGTAGAGTATTCATGTGGTATTTTCTCAGATTCAGATTTTGCGCGTGTAATACATGTTCCTTCCATTTCTCCAAGTAAAGCTCTTCGCATTGCAATGCCGATTGTGTCAGCTTGCCCTTTCAGAAGTGGAGAAAGAATAAAGCGCCCATAATAAAGACATTTACTATCTGTTCTTGATTCAACACATTTCCACTGCAGTGTCCGAGTCGATACTCTTATTTTCTCTCGAACCATAGGAATATTATAAATATCTTTGAATCGTTTATTTCTCTTGAAATTTCGTCAATGCTTTTTTTTACACACGTCTTTTTTTAGGAGGCCTACAGCCATTATGTGGCATAGGGGTTACGTCCCGCACGAAACTTAATAATATACCGCTTCGACGAATAGCTCGTAATGCTGCATCTCTTCCGAGACCGGGACCCTTTATCATGACTTCTGTTCGTTGCATGCCCTGGCCCACTAATGTATGAATAGCATTTACCGCCGCGGTTTGAGCCGCAAACGGCGTCCCCCTTTTTCTGCCTTTGAAGCCACAAGTACCCGCGGAAGCCCAGGAAACAACCCGACCCCGTACATCTGTAACAGTTACAATGGTATTGGTGAAACTTGCTTGAACATGGATAATGCCTTTTGGTATTTTACGTGCACTTTTACGTGAAAAAATACGTCTATTTCTACGTGAACCAAATTTTGGTATAGGTTTTGCCATATTTTATCATTTCATAAATATGCGTCAGAGATATATGGATATATCCATTTCATGTCAAAACAAATTCGTCATTTTTTTTACATTACTCAAGACAGCACCTTTGAATACTTTAATAATAAAAGTATTATCCCTGTCCTTGTTTATGTTTTGGGTTAGAACAAATTACTATAATTCGTCCCCGTCTGCGGATCAGACGACACTTTGCACAAATTTTACGAACAGAAGCCCTTATTTTCATATTTGTCATTCCTTACTTTTAATTTTGAATCTAGTTCGTGGAAGAAAATAAGTTTCTTGCTATTTGACATCTTGAATTGTACTCTCGAGAGTAAGCAGAGTTTTCAAAATTTATCTATGACCTCTGATTCAATCATAAAGGTTTATTTCAATCTTAAAAGGGATAGGGTTTTCCGTATAGAACTACGTCGTATCCTTTATGAAATGAAATAAATATAATCTATAATCCGATCTTCATTATCTAAACTAATTCAGAACATACCGTTAGGGAGTGATTCAGTAATCATCATGAATTGTTTTTTGTTCTTTCATTCCAGGCAAAACCTACTTAACGTATCAACTAATAGAGCAGAGATATTAGATAACCTGTCTTTTGTCTTTTTGTTCACAATTATAGGCAATTTTTGATCTAATTTAGATCTTAGAGGGATTACCATATATAACATAAAATTTCTCCCCCAACTCCTTCTCGTCGAGCCTCCCGATCTGTCATTATACCGCGAGAGGTAGAAAGAATTACAATTCCCATTCCGCCTAAAATTCTAGGAATTCCTTGAGAGTTAGAATAGATTCGTAGACCAGGTCGACTGACTCTTTTTAAATATAAAGTATTTCGATAGGGGCCTTTCCTATTTCTTCTATGTCGTAGCGTTAAAACCAAAAAGTCTTTGTTTCCTTCTTGATGTTTTCTTACGTTTTCAATAAAGCCTTCTCGTAAAAGTATTTTAACAATGTTTTCGGTGATGTTAGTCGATGCTATTCGAACTGTTCCTTTTCTATTCATGTCAGCATTTCGTATCGAGGTTATTATATCAGCAATAGTGTCCCTACCCATAATGAATTAAAATCCGCGGTGTCTCCAAATTTTTATATAATCAACATGTTTTTTCTTACTTTTTTTCTTTTATTTTATGACAAAATTAATAATTTTTAAACGAAAGGTATATACGTGATAGCTAGTCTACTATTTCATTCAAATATCCTATTTTTTTCTTATAATACCTCAGTCGCTACTGAAACTATTTTAGTAAAGTTTTGTCTCAATTCGCGGGCAATTGCGCCAAAAACTCGAGTTCCTTGTGGATTTCCTTTTTGATCAATGATAACTGCAGCGTTGTCATCATATCTTATTATCATACCGCTGTCCCGTTTGAGTTCTTTACAGGTACGTACAATTACAGCTCTTATTACTTCTGATCTTTCTAAGGGCGAATTGGGTATTGCTTCTTTGATCACAGCAACAATAACATCGCCAATATGAGCATATCGACGATTGCTATCTCCTATGATTCGAATACACATCAATTTTTTAGCTCCACTGTTGTCTGCTACAGTCAAATAGGTCTGAGGTTGAATCATATTTTTTATCTGTTCTTTCAATGCAAAAATAACTGCAAAGGACTAAAAATAAATATTGTTTGTCAAAAATAGGATCGATTTTTGGTTCTACATTCCTAATCCTGAACTAATAAATTGAGTTCGTATAGGCATTTTAGATGCCGCTATTGAGATAGCCCTTCGGGCTATATTTTCTGCTACCCCGCTTATTTCATAAAGTATTCGACCTGGTTTGACAACAGCTACCCAATATTCGGGAGATCCTTTCCCCGAACCCATACGGGTTTCCGCAGATCTTACTGTAACCGGTTTGTCTGGAAAAATACGTACCCATATTTTTCCCCCGCGGCGCGCATTTCGTGTCATTGCGCGCCTCCCCGCTTCTATTTGTCTAGATGTGATCCAAGAGGGTTCGAGTGCCTGAAGAGCATATCTTCCAAAACAAATATTATTTCCTCGATAAGATATCCCCTTCAGTCTTCCTCGATGTTGTTTGCGGAATCTGGTTCTTTTTGGGTTATAGTTGATGGTTATTTTAATAATTCCATCTCTACTACAGAACTGGACGTGAGATTTTCTTCTCATCCGGCTCCTCGCGAATGCAAATTTTTCAATTAAGAAGAGATATAATTAAGATATACACGGAATAATCCACTGAATCAAGTGATTCTTAGGGATTAATTTTATTAAATGTTTTATATATATACGATCTAAAATAGATTTTCGCGGGCGAATATTTACTCTTTCAATCTTTATTTCAATTGTAATTGTAGAGTTAGTTTATCATTTTTCAGAAAATATGAATTGATTTACGGTTCGTTCCGCCATCCTTCCCACTAAATAATCGGGATTCATTTTCAATGTAATCTTATGTATTCATGGGTTCCGTCGTTCCCACCGCTTCTTGATTAATGCTTAGGCCTGAATTCGACAACGGAGCTCTTACTGAAAGTAGTTCTTGAGCCAACCCTCTTAGTCTTTTTTGGCTTGAAGCTCATATGATTTTTATGATTTTTCTATGAAAAGATTTATCTCATAGAATTATAAGGGAATCTTTATTAATGCTTTATTACATTATTGTCGTTTATGAGATGTTTTAAAGACCTTACATATTATATCGGAATCATATATCTTTTATATTTATATTCCTTTTTTTCTTTCTCTCACCTTTCCATTTATCCGTATCCTTTTTTTTTGCTTTAAATTCATCAGATTTTTTTATGCTAAAAAAATTCAGTTGCTGCAACGATAGGATTCAAAAAGCATATCTTGACTGTTTCTTTGGATCCAGATAATGTGATGCGATGAGTTGGTTATTAGGTTTTATAGTTAATTCAGTATTCATTATTAGTTCATACTTCATATTATGGGTTCTTACCTTATTTAGGCTTAATTATAGTAAAAACCAACGAGTCACACACTAAGCATAGCAATTTGATCAAAAAAAGATGAATTAAATTTTTATTTAACCTTGTGAAAGTGAAATTTTAAATTAGAATTAGTTTGATGTAAAAAAAAAAAAGGAAAAAAGTTTTTATTTTGTATTCCATTCTTAAACCAAAAAAGAAAGACAAGTAAAGTCCTATTATTATTTCGCGTCTATAAATATCCAAATTTTGATACCTAATACCCCATAAATAGTTCGAACGGTATAGGCACAATAATCAATTTTCGCGCGAATGGTTTGTAGGGGAACTCTTCCCTCTCTTCTCCATTCAATACGTGCAATTTCTTTTCCATCGATCCGGCCTGCTATTTTTATTTGAATTCCTTTTGTATCTGCTTGTTCGGTTAATTCGATAGCCTTTTTCATTGCTTTTCTAACTGATACCCTATTATTTAATTGGCCAGCTATAAATTCAGCAAGAATCTTAGGGTGCCCATAAGGTTTTGCAATTCGTGAAATAGAAATGTTGAGTTTTCGGTTCACACAATTTAATTCTTTTTGTAAATTTATTTTTAGGTCTTCGATTCCTCGTGGTCTATTTTCTATTAATAACTTTGGGAATCCCATATAGATTATTACCTGTATCAGATCGATTCTTTTTTGAATTTCTATGCGTGCAATTCCTTCGACACCCGACGATGCTTTTGTATTTTTTTGTACAAAATTTTTTATATAATCCCGTATTTTTTGATCTTCTTGTAGATTTTCAGAATAGTTTTTTGGTTGTGCAAACCAAAGGGAATAATGACTTTGGGTTGTACCAAGTCGGAAACCAAGTGGATTTATTTTTTGTCCCATATTACCCCATCATACTTAACTTAAAAAAAAAGACAGGTATTCGACAAATGCTGGATTGAGCAAGACTTTGTGTCGATTAGTTTTAGATAAACTTCGTATACATTCTTCTATGTTTCCATAGTAGGTTATATCTTTTAATACAATAGTTATGTGACAAGTCGGTCTTTTTATCAGATAACCACGTCCTCGGGCTTGAGGTTTTAATTTTTTCGTGGTAGTTCCTTTGTTAACTTCGGCTTTAAAAATGAATAAATCGGCTTTGTTGAAACCTTTATTGTGACTAGCATTTGATGCTGCAGAATAAATAAATTTAAAAATGGGATAACATGCACGATAGGGCATGAGTTCTAATATCATAAGTGTTTCTTCGTAGGAACGACCGCGGATCTGGTCAATTACTCTTCTTGCTTTGTGAGCCGACATAGATATATATTGGCCTAAAGCATATACATCATCTTTTCTCTTTTTTCTTTTCATAAAGTTTACCTCCGATTAAAAAATGATAAGCATTTTTGATATTATTTTTTTTTTTTCTTTTTTTTTTTATTAAATATTAAAAAAATTAACGATGAGATTTATTATCGTTTTTTGCATGTCCCCCAAAATTTAGAGTTGGTGCGAATTCTCCTAATTTATGACCTACCATATGATCCGTTATGTAAATAGGCAAGTGTTCCCTACCATTATGGATAGCGATTGTATGCCCAATCATGGTGGGTAGA